GAAGCAATAACAAGAATATCATTTTTAGTGGAACATCTTTCACAATCCCTGGAGAGATGGTTCACTAATAGACCGAGGGATAAGTAATTCGACTCATTCGAATCCAGATCATGAATGTTTGGAATCCATATTATGCAAGGAGACATTGCTTTTGCTAATTCGAATTGAAGGGTGATATAAAATTCGTCTATTTCCTCATCCAGCATCTGATACACAAGTGGCACATTCGTCGTAGTTAGCAACTCCGTCATCTCGCTATCAACAAAATAGTCCATATCACCAGGCTCATAATCGTCCATATCACCAGGCTCATAATCGTCACTGTCACTATCCTCAAAATCGTCACTGTCATCGTCAAAAAAATCAAAAAAACTGCCCTCGTAATCGTCCGCCTCGTCACCATACTCATCAAAAAAGCCACTCTCGTCAATATCAAAACCGTTAGGCGTCTTGTTATCCAGGAACTTGTTCAGAACTACTGTAATGAAAGGAACATAGGAGTTTGTCGCTAGGTATTTGACCAAATAGGATCGTCCAGTTCCTATAGAACCTATCACTAAAATACCCCTAGAGGGGGATAGGGCTAAGCGGAGCGAAAAGGGTTTTCCATGAGATGCGAAATGAAAACTATTAGCCCCGCACGAGGTTTGTGAATAAGTGATTGTCTGATAATGAGCAAGGAATATCCGTCTTTCTGCTAAACAGGATGTATTGCACTCATAATTCATTAGATCCTTTTTATGAATGTCAACTAAGTGTCGTAAGTAAATTGCTCCCGGTTGTTCAATCATTTGATAACCAGAGTCATTCTTTGATAAATGATCACTATGAGTCAAACTCAATAGAATTTGATCAATCCTTTTTTCTCTCGTTAAGGTGGAAAACGGAACCAAGAATTCTCTTTCTTTATCCTCAATCGCATCACAGTTCGCGATCCAGGATTCTATTTTATCGTCAATCAAACACCAATGACCGTTCACATTTTCTATTATTTGATCATAACGATAACGTTGACCAGAACAGAGAGAAGAGAAATCCCCTAGCTCTGTTATCAATGAATGGAGCTCTTTACTTGTATGACTTAGATGTCTCGTATTTTTCAAAAAAGCGATTCGATTGATGGGATTTGGTGTGATACTGATGAGATCGAAGAGATGTATAAGAAAAGATTTGCGTCCACCCCATAGCATCTTGCCGCCAGAGGCAGACACCCACAGTTCTTCTAGATAATCTACTAATTTTTCCAGAGCAACTAGAAAGAGCTTCTTTAAAGAATGATGTTCAGGGTACCTATCCAGAAGTTTTCGCAACTCCACGATGTATGATGGAATCATCAAAGATTGGGCCCTTGCGAAATCTCTCTGTAACTCACTATAGGCTCGGGAAAAAAAGATAAGGTGTGAAAAAAGGAGATATCCAGCAACAAGAAGAAGGAAAAGGATTGAATAGAGGAACTCCCGAACATTTGGCCATCTCAGATCTGTCGATATCGATGGTGACTCATTATTTCGATGAATCATTTCTTCATACAGAAGAAGCTTATGGAAACACTTACTCGAAATCTCACTTATCCAATTCCATTGTGAAAGACACAATTTTTTCTGAAGAATTCGCCATGATGTTCCGCATGGATCAGATATAGCATGACAAATGGACACAAATTTAGGACTGCTCCTTAGTATCGGCAATAGGTATGATGACCAAGTATCTAAAAACATCAACTTTAGCAAATTGTACCCTGTCGAGGTAAGGATAAATGGCATATATGTTTTGAATAGATTCCAGTTTGAGAGAATTGAAGAAACCCTATCTCCTTGCAAGGCTCTATCCATCTGCACTTTCTCAACCCATTTCTTTAGATAAAGACTCTGTTTTTTCTTTTTCCTCTTTTCGGATGATAAACATTTCTCAGAATGAATCAAACCCATGTTTGAATTGAAATTGAGATACTGATACAAGTTCTTCCCTTCTGAATCAGATAGATTCATATCTGAAAGAGGTTGACAATAAGTTCTTTCAAAATTGACTATCTGTCCCTCTGTTAGAGGTGTTCCAGAAATGTCTGCGATCGAGTAAATAGCTCTACGAACTAATGGATCAGATCGCATTGCAAGGTGGAAATATTTGTAAAAGTTATACCTTTCGTCACCACTTTGTGGAAAATCCTTAGGTATGAATATGTTAGATACCTGTGACTCGATTGGTGAAATAGTATCTCTCTCCAAAAAAGCATGTTTTTTTTTGCCGCCGCACAAAGAAAATTTTTTGTTGCGAATGAACAAGATATTGAGGAATTGTCCATACGTAAAATCGAAATTCTTGATACGGGCCCTTTCCACATAAAAGGGGAATCTTTTGTTACAAAAGAAGCCGAAGTCATGTGGATTCTTCAAGAATCGAAGTCGATTTGCTTTATAAAAAGAAGATATCAATGAACTTCTATGAAATGGTTTCACGGGATTCAACCAATTGTCTTGATCGTGGGATATCATTGAGAAAT